TCATTCAAATTTAATGAACCAATGCTCCATTTTTTAACTACTACAATTTGTTAACTACTATTCGAATATTATAATTCAGTCGGTTACTTTTTTATTACATTACAAAAATATCAAAACTATTTATTCTGTTCAAATATGAATATTACTACTACTGAAGTTTTATGAAAAAAGCCCAAAAGCCCCTTATCGGATTTGAACCGATTACTTACGCCTTACCACGGCGTTACTCTACCATTGAGTTAAAAGGGCCCTGACCCCCTTCCCTTGATTTATTCAATTTCTGAATGAGTCATTCTGTGGATAAGATATATCTATATTACATATATTATATACATTTATATACATTAAGTTATTATATATATTAAGTGCATGCAGTAGACTCATTCATAGCAGCTAATGGCCCATTTATAATGAGCCATTAGATTTACCGGGTGAGTCTAGGGTAAAATTTTTGGGATATTGGATAAAAAATATCAATGCAAAGTGCAATTCTAAGAAATGATTTATGAATGACGAATTCAAAACTTCTATGGACTCATCAAAGATCCGTTGGATCTAGTCATACCACCTCATTATCAGTATGTTGACAGTTTCAAAAAACTGTTCATATTATATTCATAGTATGATGAAGGTCGGGTAAGTATGCCCCTATCGTCTAGTGGTTCAGGACATCTCTCTTTCAAGGAGGCAGCGGGGATTCGACTTCCCCTGGGGGTAAGGCACTACAAAGGGAGGTGGATTATGATTATCAATAAGTCTAAAGATTCTTTCTGGGTCGATGCCCGAGTGGTTAATGGGGGCGGACTGTAAATTCGTTGGCAATATGTCTACGCTGGTTCAAATCCGGCTCGGCCCAACAGTTCGTTGATCCATCATAAGATAATAGAATCCGTTTGTCTTTCAGAAATGCCTGATACAGAGGAATAAACAAAAAGAGTAACATTTATTGCTATATCCCTACCTCTATTTATTCGCTATCCCTTTACTAGATATTTTCTTTTTATTTGTTTACACAAATTAGAATCTTGGTACTAATCTGGATTCATATCGTGATCTGTAAGTATAAGAAAAAAGTAAAGAAATAAATTCTTTTTTTATTTTTATTGAAAGATGGATTATCAATCAAGTTCCCAGTAACGAAAGGATTACCCGTAAATTAATCCCTGTCGCTCTCACTAACTTAAAGTGCATTTCTATGTGGATATCTATATTCGTGTTTCTTCTCTTTTACAACACAGGGATTCTAATGAAATATAATTAAATAGAAAGGGTTTGAATTAAATCATAAGAATATGTATGTTGTACACTTTATTTTATTTTCTTGGGATTGTAGTTCAACTGGTCAGAGCGCCGCCCTGTCAAGGCGGAAGCTGCGGGTTCGAGCCCCGTCAGTCCCGGCGAATCCAATAAATACATCAACTCATCTTTCCATTTTCTGTGTGTGAAAGGGGGGCGGACATAGAGTAGAATCTCATTCTCATTTCCAACGGGAAATGCTTATTTATTTTTTTCTTTTCTCATCAAACAAGAAACAAATAAATATGGCAATTTTCATTCTTTCAGCTAATACCGATTGGTGGTAGGGAGGCATATGTGGATTAGGAATATTATTGGTAGCATCATATTCAGGATTCAAAGAGATACCGTAACGGGTTTTTACTTTTTCGATTTTTACCGATCCTTGTAATTGTAATAAAATTTACTATGTTTCTTGAGAACACATATATAAATGGAATTCTTTTCTTATCCGATTCAAAGTGAATTGAACGTAGTTACCTTGATAACATAGTTATTTTGATAGAGTGCTGTTCAGATTTAACTTTCTATTTTGTAACCTAAATTATGAATTTGAATCGGAAACGCTCTATCCCATTCAAATTCCACCCCGAACTTTTGACATATGCGCCCAGTAGAGTACTAATTCAAGGAAAGAGGACATTAAAAAAAAGATCAAAAAAGATACCCTACCTCTTACTATTATTATATTATTAGAATTAGATTCGCGGGAATCTTTTTTTACTTCCTATATTTAATTTTTTTTTTAAAGGGTTCGTTGAAGAAAAAAAGAACAAGTTCTAAAATAGTGAATTTGATGGAATATTAACTCTTTTTTTATTATTTATTTATTCTATATTTATATATATTTATTATTTATCTATTTATTTTTTATTTTATTATTTATACCGGGACTCATATTTATCACATTTTTTGTCTTACAAGAAAACGAAATTATTAAAAAAAAATGAAGTTTAGAACTTAACCCTTCCCTTTTTATTTCTATTGAAGTTCGCTTATATTGTTTATTGTTTTGGTTTGTGACTAATAGAAGTGGAAAAGCGGTTAGATGATACTTCATCACATCTGATGATTGTACAAAGAAGACGGTAGGTTATAGAATGGAAAATAATAAAATAAAAAAAAGGAATGATTTATTATATTTTGATCAGGAATCCAATCCCTTTTTTGATTCGGTATGGATCAAAGATTTTTCTATGTTATA